ATTTACCTATTACAGAGATGGTGTGATTTGATTAGTTTTTTATTTACCGCTTTCGGTCTTAGAAGAAAGAAAGACGATTCGGGATAGAAAAGAACAAAAAAAAGATTATTGAAAAAATCTACGCTTGTTGAAGGTGAAGTTTATAGATAAAACCATTCCTTCTGTCGTGTATCCCCGATTAATGCAACCTCAGATGCTTCAATTGTCGATTCTAGTATTGAGCGAAAGGTTACACCTATGGGTTCTGTTTTGCAAGTCAACCCTACTACACCAGTACCAATAGGCGGCATAGGGGAAGAGGCGCTACGTCTAGGAATCAGCAACACGAAAACTTTGTTATAAACCGCCCCCTTTCCTTAGCGGGATCGGGACTAAGAAGAATGGTTGGGATAACAAACATCCATCTCGTTCGTACTGTGGATACCTGTATAACCATCGAAGACTGTTGAAGTGATTAATTCCTGTAAATTAAGAGGCGTTGAGAACAAAGAAATTGTTGGAGTTTACGGTTTTATCTAGTACCAACACGCGTGATATTAAGAAAAAAGCTTTTGCAGGAAGGTTGGCTAGAGATTTCTTGTAAAAACATTAGCCCCACTTAGTTCATAATGATAATTTTTCAATCTTTTTTGATTCCATGGATTATTCTCATTATGCACATAAAGGAGGAGCCGTATGAGATTTTCATCTCATGTACGGTTCTGAAACGGAGAATTCTTTGAATCCAATGACGACCGTAACGGATGTCAGCTCAATCTGAAGGCAATTATGCGGAAGCTTTACAGAATTATTATGAAGCTATGCGACTAGAAATTGATCCCTACGATCGAAGCTATATACTCTATAACATAGGCCTTATCCACACAAGTAACGGAGAACATACAAAAGCTTTAGAATATTATTTTCGGGCACTAGAACGAAATCCGTTCTTACCACAAGCTTTTAATAATATGGCTGTGATCTGTCATTACGTGCGACTATCTCTACTATAGAAAGAAAAAAGTAAAAGAAAAAAGGAGGGGGTAAAGAGCAAATACACTAATAAATACTAGAAAAAAAAAAATAGGCTTTCTACATATGCATCGTGCAAAAACGATTTTTATCAGCTGTAGCAAAGAAAGAAACTTCATAGAAGTCGAAATATGAAGAAATAGATATGCCTAGATAGTTTATTCTATGGATAAAGGATCTAATTGATAGAGGAAGCACCGTAAAGACCAATTCGCGAGGTTTTGGGCCGATGCCGATCCAATAAGAACTGCTTTTTTATGTCATGATATGAGATAAAAGTAAGGAATCCACTTATGTAATAAAGTCGATCCCCTAAGGTATTGAGCAGCGGTGTAGCATCAGATCCCAAAGACAGTAAGCCCTTTCTGTCTTAGGAAGAAAGGTCTTTTTCAAAGATTCTATATCTATTTTTATATGAAACCGAGATAGATACCTTTCAGAAAATTCTAACTATAGTGGAAATGCTTCTATGTTATTCTTCTGACGGTGGGAAAAAAGAGAAAATGAAAGCAAAGCTGATTATTAATTTAATCAAAAGTCAAGTTTGAAACTCATGCTCATGGAATTAACCTCTTTTGGTTAACCCACAACACAAAAAAAAAAGAATAAAGATCGATCTATGAGAAATCTCATTCAATTCGACATACTAGATTCAAAAACCGGGATACCAAAAGAATTGATTGCCGAGCCGAGCCGTATGAGCCGGGAAACTCTCAAGTACGGTTCTAAGGAAAGGAATTGACCCACCTATTCCGACCGGGGGGAACAGGCCGTTCAACAGGGAGATTCTGAAATTGCGGAGGCTTGGTTCAACCAAGCTGCCGAGTATTGGAAACAAGCCATTGCGCTTACTCCTGGTAATTATATTCAAGCGCAGAATTGGTTGAAGATCACTGGACGTTTCGAATAAGAAACTCTCTGTTTATTTATAATTTTATTTCTTTAGAATTTCGATATCTATTTTCGTTTGGTATAATTAAAAATTAATTGTCTGTTAGCCCTATCAGTGGAATATAAAATCAGTGGAATATAAAAGGGATCATTTATCTGGTAAGAAACAATCAAAGAATTTCATTATATCCTTTCTAAGATCGTTCTATTTCGTCTGGGATTTCATAGGGATAAACGATACAGGGATACGGTAGAAAATGTATTTTTCTCCTATTCTATTCAAATTAATAAAAGAGACCCCTCGCAGGAATGTCTCTTATCCTAGTAATGACTAATGACTGCTTGGAATAAAGTAATATGTTCTATATACGCCATTAAAGTAGCAGCTTCATTTCGGGACTTCTAATTGAGATATGAATACACTAAGGTTGTACAAAAAAAAAGGGTTTTTGAAAAATTTTAAGCCCATAAAGGGTTTTATAAGATTAAAAAAGATTAAAAAGGTCCGTTGAGCGCCTCCTGGATATGTCATAATAGATCCGAACACTTGCCCTGGATCGACTTCCAGACATAATTGCTCTAGTGAATAACTAAAGAA